ATTTGGTTGTGAATTCCAATGTGGCGGATAAAATCCTATATCCGCACGGCCCAATCAATAGTTCAAGTCACACACTCCCATAATCTATTTTCTCTTTGGAAAATCCACTTCAACTATTCGTATCAAATAACAAATAATAAATACTTCAGAGTTGAAGAAAAGTATCCAAATAACATGTCTTATTTTTCAATAATCCATATTTGTAGCAATGAAATACAAGACTATTGTTCCTCCCCGAAATGATATATGATCAATTACAAATATCCATTATAATCCGCCTTCTCTATAAAGGACCCGAAATACCTTGCTTACGTATCATTGGGAAGTGCATTAACATAAATACGGCAGTAAGAAGAGGCAACACAAAAGTGTGTAAACTATAAAAACGGGTCAAAGTGGACTGGCCCACACTAGCGCTTCCGCGTAATAACTCTACCAAAGGCGATCCTATTACAGGAATCGCTTCCGGTACGCCTGTCACTATTTTTACTGCCCAATAACCAATTTGGTCCCGAGGTAAGGAATAACCAGTTACACCAAAAGACGCAGTCAATACAGCCAGAACCACGCCAGTAACCCAAGTTAATTCGCGGGGTTTTTTAAACCCACCTGTGAGATATACACGAAATACGTGCAGGATCATCATCAAAACCATCATACTTGCTGACCATCGATGAACTGATCGGATTAACCAACCAAAGTTGGCCTCGGTCATTATGTATTGAACAGAGGAAAAAGCCTCTGTAACGGTTGGACGATAGTAAAAAGTCATAGCAAAACCGGTAGCTACTTGTACTAAAAAACAAGTAAGTGTGATCCCCCCTAGACAATAAAATATGTTGACATGAGGGGGAACGTATTTACTAGTTATATCATCCGCAATCGCTTGAATCTCGAGACGTTCCTCGAACCAATCATATACTTTATTGAGATAGGTAATCCAAGGAAAGGGGCTCCCCCTCTAAGAACCGTATATGAGAATTTCATCTCGTACGGCTCAAGCAGAAACACACAAATACTGGTTTTAACAGATATGTAATAGAAATTTAAAACTTCTTAGCACTTTATTCAACTTGCCCGAGGGTACGAAATTACAAAAATCCGGAATCTCTTCTTTGTAATGATAATGCCAAAAATATCAAGTTGGCTCCTCCGCCCTTCTTTTTTTTATGTTAATTGTTACAGGCCTCTTGAATCTTCTCTTCCCTATTTTTTTTTTTATTTGATTTGTTGTTTTTATTTTTTTTTTTGTAATACAGATTGACTTCTTGATTTTACTATAAATTAATTATTTTATTGATAGGAATTCTCTTGTTAAGACCCTACTAATCAATTGAAACCTCAGATTCATACTAGAACCACGATGATTTGCCCAAGCTAAACACAAGGGTTCTCTGAGTAAGAACATTTGATCATCACTTAATTTAATGAATGGGTATAATGACTCAACAAAATCTAGAGAAATGGTTGTCCTTCGATCCAAAATCCCCCTAGGGGGAAAAAATCGTTTAATTTAGGAAATACCTATCCATTTTTTTGAGTCCGGTTGCGAGGTCTAACTGATCTAACTGAATAGTAGGTATGAATCATAGTTCAAATACTTCTTGATCTACTCTATATATTCATTCATATTTCGTGCTCCGGGTACTAGAATAAATATAATATCCGACGAGGTGGAATCATCCTTATAGAGATGACAGACCATTCTCTGTATTATCAATAGGATCAATTATAACAAGTCACACACTCATATTCCGGAAATACCGAAACAAATAAATTCCACGGTCGAACTACCATAATAGAATGGTCTATAAATCTGAATCTTAACTATATTTATTTGATTTGATTGAAAACTAGGACTTTCTTTATAGGTCTTATGACCCTAATTTATGACCTAATTCATTGAAATTCCATCCAGTAAAACAGAAGAATTATAAATTTCCAAAATAATGGATAGGAATATTGCAAATAGAGCCATTGCAACCCCCATAAGTGGGGTAGTCCCCCAGCCTGGAGCGACTTTACCATATTCCGAATTTAATGGTTTCAATAAACTCCCTACAGAAGTTTGTCTTGGTCCAGATCTAGAACTACCCTCAACGGTTTGTGTAGCCATAAATCCTATTTAATCATTGGTTAAGATCTGTTGACTTTGTATACCATTCCGTTGTAGTTGTAAATAAACGATCTTATCGTAGATCCATTGTGATCTTGAATCTAGAAATGGAAACAGCAACCCTAGTCGCCATCTTCATATCCGGGTTACTTGTAAGCTTTACTGGGTACGCCTTATATACCGCTTTTGGGCAACCCTCTCAACAATTAAGAGATCCATTTGAAGAACACGGGGATTAACTAGTTGAAGTCATGAGCCTCCAAAAGTTGGGAGGCTCATGACTTCACTTCAATTGAGATAATGAAAAATCATTTCATTTTTTAGTCGGAACCTTAGGTGGTTCTCGAAAAAAGATAGCGAAAAAAATTATCCCTAAAGTAGAGACTAAAAGGAATGTATAAACCAGTGCTTCCATAGATTCGATCGTGGTTTAATTTATAGCTTCCACACCTATTTTGTGGGGATCATTTACGATATAAAATGAAGAAAGGAAAAGAATTAAAGAAAAGATGGTGATTCAAGTCAAGATTTTTATGATGCCCTTTGTGAAATACAAAAAATGGAGGCGAAAGATACCAGAATAATATTGTATCAGACTACTTGTCTCTTTGTAGTTGGATCTCCAAGTTTTTGGAATACTCCAAATTCTACTTGAGCATCCAAATCTGGATCAATACCAGCAAACACATCCCTGAATAAGGTTCTAGCGCCATGCCAAATATGTCCAAAAAAGAAGAGCAAAGCAAACGTAGCATGACCAAAAGTGAACCAACCCCTTGGACTGCTACGAAAAACACCATCGGATTTCAAAGTCGCCCGGTCTAATTCAAAAATTTCCCCTAATTGAGCACGTCTAGCGTACTTTTTCACAGTAGCAGGATCACTATAACTGACTCCGTTGAGTTCGCCGCCATAGAACTCAACGGTCACACCTACTTGTTCGACACTATATTTGGATTCTGCCCTTCTAAAAGGAACATCGGCTCTCACAATTCCATCTCCATCTACCAAAACTACCGGGAATGTTTCAAAAAAGGTAGGCATACGACGTACAAAAAGTTCGCGACCCTCTTTATCTCTAAAGACGGGATGTCCTAACCACCCAACAGCTATGCCATCTCCGTTATCCATTGAGCCCGCTCTGAATAATCCCCCCTTTGCCGGATTATTACCAATGTAATCATAAAAAGCTAATTTTTCGGGAATTTTAGACCAAGCTTCCGATAAACTCAGATTTTCGGCTAGTCCAGCGCCAACTCTTCGGTATATTTCTTGCTGGAAGTATCCCTGATCCCATTGATAACGAGTGGGACCAAATAATTCGATTGGGGTAGTTGCTGAACCATACCACATAGTTCCGGCAACAACAAAAGCCGCAAAAAAAACAGCAGCGATACTACTAGAGAGTACAGTTTCAATATTCCCCATACGTAATCCTTTGTATAAACGTTGGGGCGGACGGACACTAAGATGGAATAGGCCCGCCAATATGCCCAATGTACCCGCTGCAATATGATGAGAAGCTATTCCTCCCGGAACAAAAGGATCAAAACCTTCTGCGCCCCATGCCGGATTTACAGATTGCACCTTTCCAGTTAGCCCATAAGGATCGGATACCCATATTCCAGGACCATACAAACCTGTTACATGAAATGCACCAAAGCTAAAGCAAGCCAACCCTGAGAGAAATAAATGAATTCCAAAGATCTTGGGCAAATCCAAAGAGGGTTTTCCCGTACGTTCATCGCAGAATATTTCTAGGTCCCAATACACCCAATGCCAAATAGCTGCCAAGAAGCACAAGCCGGAAAAAACAATATGTGCCCCTGCCACACCTTCATAACTCCAAATACCCGGATTCGTTATAGTTCCTCCTGAAATACTCCAACCGCCCCATGAATTGGTTATTCCTAAACGAGTCATGAAGGGTATAACGAACATACCCTGTCTCCACATTGGATCAAGAACAGGGTCAGAGGGATCAAAAACAGCTAATTCGTATAGAGCCATCGAACCGGCCCAACCGGAAACTAGAGCTGTATGCATTATATGGACAGAAAGTAATCGACCGGGATCATTCAATACGACGGTATGAACACGATACCAAGGCAAACCCATGAGAATACCCCTTTATCAAGGAAAAATAGACACTATGTAACTTTATCGCATTAGAAAAGACTTATACTATGTATACCTAACCTTTTCAGTAGATTCTATATGAGAAAGGATTGATATTTATTGCGTTCCATTGAAAGTAATGGAACAAGTCTGTTCGTAAGAACAAAGCAAAGAGAAGCAGATCTATTCTATACCCGATAAGTATCAATACGCAATGGGAGAATTGGACCCCTTTTTGGGGGTAACGAATGCATAGAAACTTATACTTGTTTATAATTCATTTAGAATTCAAACGATTAACCCGTCCATTAAAATTTGTTTCTGTCTTCTTCTATAAATTATAAATCCTCTAATCTGTGTATAAAGTATAAAATAAAATACAATCAATGTATAAAATGGAATAAACATAAAAAAATGATGAAGACAATAAATCCATTGTTACGTTTCCACACTAAAGTAAAGTATAGTACTTCATTTTTTTTTTAATCTAATGCCCATTGGTGTTCCAAAAGTACCTTTTCGGAATCCCGGAGAGGAAGATGCGGTTTGGGTTGACGTATAGTGCGACTTGTCGGACATATTGGGTCATATGGGATTTACCCGTTCTTCCCCCCGATCGGGATATCCTCTGTTTCGCCCAACAAATATTGATTGAACCATCAATCATTTGGAGCGTGAAGTTCAATTTGATCGATTTCTATTGGAATCAATATCAATATAGTATTATCAAGTAGAAGAATTTATGGTTAACTTGGACCAATAAAATAAAGTATCCAGGCTCTGCTCAGAAAATACCCAATGGGTAATATATTAATATATTATATGTACAATTACTACATTGTATCAGAAACGTTTTTTTCTTACTATACAAACTCCCAATCAATGGAATATAAATACATCGAAAAGTTTGGGGGAAAGGAAAGCATAAAACGAATTGAAAAAAAAATCGTAGCAAAAAGAAGCGGTACTGAGATTATTTGCTCTATATGTGCAAATAGAATTCGGACGGATCTTTACCCGGAGTAGAACATAAACCTAAAAGAATTTAAAGGGCTCATTCAGGAACAAGAAAATGACATCGTGATTTGAATCTCGATGAAACAATACATCAATGGGAGATTCGTTGAATAAGTTTAGTCAATTTTTTTATAGAAAAGGGGACTCAAACCCATGTTTTTGAAAAATAGAATAAAAATCCTTCATTAGCAAACATTATAAAAAGAAAAAACTTGTTACAAAAACAAAATAAAGAAATAAAACCGGAATCGACACATTGATTTGATTCTTACTTTAGCAATTTTTTTGAACCGTATGCATCCAAAGGTGCACGTACGGTTCCTAGAGGATATAATTTTGTCCTAATCAACCGACTTTATCGAGAAAGATTACTTTTTTTAGGTCAAGAAGTTGATAGCGAGATCTCAAATCAACTTGTTGGTCTCATGGTATATCTCAGTATAGAAGATAATACTAGAGATTTTTATTTGTTTATAAACTCTCCAGGCGGATGGGTAATACCGGGAATAGCCATTTATGATACTATGCAGTTTGTGCCACCTGATGTACATACAATATGCATGGGATTAGCTGCTTCAATGGGATCTTTCATTCTGGTTGGGGGAGAAATTACCAAACGTCTAGCATTCCCTCACGCTTGGCGCCAATGAGTTTTTATTTGAAAAAAAAAAGAAGACTATGCCTTCACCGTATCCATTATTCATATTCGAATATGAATAAAATAATAAGTAATAATAGCATGGCACTTCAAATTCGATATGAACAAACCATTATTGTGTTTTCATAACATGAAATTTTGTATCGAGATAGTAGTATGAAACAAAGGTTATTTCCGATTTGATCTTATGTGTATGTGTCGGGAGCAAATTTTAATTACAGCGTCACAAACCGTTTTTATTCCATACTGGAAGCCTTTTTCTGATATTTATGAAAGAAAAAGAGTACGAAAATGAAAAAAAAAAGATCATTTTTTCCTTATTTCTTTGATCCTACCAAAAAGACACTTTGGGATTGCTAAATCCCATACGAAATAAATAAATATATAAAGCAACAGAACCATCATAGTATTTTTTACTCTTACGAAAGGAAGGGTGGTAAATGGATTATTCAACGATCTGAATCGGCTGGATTGAACCTCTTCCTTCGATGAGAGGAGGGGGGCGAGTAAATTCCATTGCGAAGCCGTATGCAATGCACAAAAGATGCCCGTACAGTTGTTAATTCTATTTTTTCTTCTTGTTATTTTTTATTTCTTTAGGCCAAATCATGCAAGATAGAAAAACCGTTCATGATGTTCTATCAATATCACATCAGATCAGGGTTATGATTCACCAACCTGCTAGTTCTTTTTATGAGGCACAAGCAGGGGAATTTATCCTGGAAGCGGAAGAACTACTGAAACTTCGCGAAACCCTCACAAAGGTTTATGTACAAAGAACGGGCAACCCTTTGTGGGTTGTATCTGAAGACATGGAAAGAGATGTTTTTATGTCAGCAACAGAAGCCCAAGCTCATGGTATTGTTGATCTTGTAGCGGTCGAAAATGAAAATCCCGGGGATTTCGTGTAAATCAACGATTCCATTTCAACCTATATATAATTCATAATTTGCATTTTCCGTGGTTTGATATTGAATATACATAATTCATAATCCTCAATCATAAAGCAGGTTAAGATCGATCTAAACCAACCCATTATTATATATATGACATGCCAACTATTAAACAACTTATTAGAAACACAAGACAGCCAATAAGAAATGTCACGAAATCTCCCGCTCTTCGAGGATGTCCTCAGCGTCGAGGAACATGTACTAGGGTGTATGTGCGACTCGTTCAGATCATGGGCTCTAACAAATGAGACAATTCTCCAGTATCAATGATTAGTACCAATGAATAGGATAGATAGAGCGGAAGAACGTCATTTACAATACTATAAAAATGAGGATCTATCATATACCTATATTATTGTGTATTGTGCACGGAATTTATGGTTTCCATTGGTGCAAATCCAATCACCTCGATTTGAGATGAGAAAAATTCCCCATTGGTAGCAATGGTTATCCATTAAGCGGGGTAAATGGTATTATTAAATTAATAAGCAAAAGTGTTATGCTCCTGAACGGACTAATAGGGTTAGCTACCTAGCCAACTTTCATAGTAAAATGCCGTCACTGTATGGAGAGCTCTTATTGTGAAAAGACCTATTACTATATAATTGATGGGTAGAGCCAAAGAGTGTGAACTATACAAGTTCATAATACTTTTGATTAAATGAAAGAGAAGGCTCCGGTGCATAGAGAGGACCTCGCCGTTTAAGAAGTTACCATAAAAACGATGGAATCCGCTATTTTTTTTTTTTATTCAGTCTCGGTAGAATTTATTATTTCCGGGCAAACTAAATGCTTGGAAAGAAAAAAAATCGTGGTTGGGAAGGTCATAGTAGCCAAAGCCATTGGAATATATTTTATATATTGGAATAATCCGTTTTGTTATTAATCGACCGGGGGGGCGGAATGACTGAAAGAAGAAAAATCAATTAGTTATTCACTAAAGTTTAATTTGATTCAATGACCAGAGTTAGACGAGGATATACAGCTCGGAGGCGTCGAACCAAACTTCGTTTATTTGCATCAACGTTTAGAGGGGCTCATTCAAGACTTACTCGAACGAGTACTCAACAGAAAATGAGAGCCTTGGTTTCCGCCCATCGAGATAGAGGCAGGCAAAAGAGAAACTTTCGTCGTTTATGGATCACTCGGATAAATGCAGTAACTCGTGAAAATAAAAGGGTATTCTATAGTTATAGTAGGTTAATACATAACCTGTACAGGAGGCAATCGCTTCTTAATCGTAAAATACTTGCGCAAATAGCTATATCAAATAAGAATTGTTTTTATATGATTTCCAACAAGATCACCGAGATTTTAATAAAGTAATATACAGGAATGATTGAAACATAATTCCCCGGAGAATGAACTCCGGAAAAAATAAATAAAGAAAAATAGTAGGAATGAACGAGCATCTTTCAATAAAAAAACATATTTATTTTTCCCCATTATAACACAAAAAAAATCTAGATTCTCGGCTTTTTCGAACAAAACATCAATCGGAGCTTGAGTTCCGATTGGAGTTTTGAGTCAATTGAAGAGTATGCCTATTTATTTCTGGTTCTGGGACCTGTAGTTCTAGGGATCAACTCGGCTCTCTCAAATTGTTTCTCATTATTAAGAAAAGGTAATAAAGATAAAATACGGGCTTGTTTTATAGCAATAGTAATTAATCGTTGTTGTTTCAAGGTCAATCTATTTACCCGCCTAGATAATATTTTTCCTTGTTCACTAATAAATCGACTAATTAAACTCATGTTTCTATAATCAATTCGATCCCCCGATCCAATTGGGGGCAAACGCCTACGAAAAGAGAGCTTGGATTTACGAAAAGGTTGCTTGGATTTATCCATGGTTTATTCCTTATCTCTAAAATTCTATTTCTTTATTCCCGGTCAAAACAAAATAAAAGGTAGGGTTGATTTGTATTATATAATTATATATATATATTATGTTAAGCTATTCCTCTTTCTGCTCCTTGAGGTGGAAAGATCACACATACGTTTCCTTCGATCTATTTCTTTATTTCCCCATGAATCGTATGTTTGTGACAATAGCGACAAAATTTTCTCAATTCTAATCGATTGGGTGTATTGTGTCGATTCTTTTGAGTAATACATCTAGAGATGCCGAGCGATTCTTTATTGACACCATTTCGGGCACAACTGGTACATTCTAAAATAATTCTGACTCTGACATCTTTACCCTTGGCCATGAACCCCCCTTGAATTTTGGATTAACTTCACTTTTCTACTTTTTTTATATGATGAAAAGAAAAAATGAATAGAAGTTACTAACTATAAATTCAATTTTTAAAGATTTTGTTGTAATTAAATTAATATTAATAGAGTAAACGTAAGGTAATAATTAAGTAATACCATTTTTTTCTAACTATCAAATATTCCTACCCTAATTAATTCCAGTATTTTATTTTAAGTATCCCTTTTCTATGCTATGATTTCGTGGAACCTGCCCTAGACGGGCCCACATCCCCACTTATTTCTGTTCTCCTAAATTGGATCGTAGACCCTCTGGGTTTTTGCTGAGGTTCAATAATTTTTTTCTTCTCCTAAATAACCGAAAAGGGGGGCTCAAAAAATTTTAGTCACGTTGCAGTAGAAGTATATTTATCATTTTCGTCATTTCTTCGCATATCAATAACTAGAATGAAAAAAAGGGGAATGACAAAGCATCCGGGAATAAACGATTAATCTCTATCAATAGACCCGCTAAAGACCCAAACCATAGAGTAGCTAACACGGGTGCCGTGGAGAGATATGTTTTTATATCTTGCATTGAAAATCCTCCTTCTTTATTGTAATACATATACATATATTATATGGTCAGATGCCTTAGTTCAAGATCATTTGTATTTATTTTTGTGCGGAATTCCTAACTAAAACTCAAATAAATATGTACAATGAACCAGTAAATGACATTTTTTGCCCCTAAAAAAGACGACACCCTCTTTCTGAGCATTTTCGACAAATATTCATCTTTTTTTATACGTTAGGTTTCAGGTGTATATAATTCTTTTATTATTTTATTAGTTATTTATAATATGAAAAAAAAAAAGAAGAAATGGCAAGAAAATATAGACAGAGGATAAAATAACAATGTGGAAAACGGGACAGGGATTTT